TACGACTACGACCACGACGACGACAATGACACAGAAAAAGACGAAAACGAAAAAGTAAAAGCCAAAAAAGAAGAAGTATGGACTGACTTATACACCAAACTTTATCAATTAGGAATACTTTTTCTAGGCGAAGAAATTGAGTTCGTGGTCGCGAATGAAATTATTGCTGCTATGCTATATCTCAATATGCAGGATCCTTTACAACGGCTATATTTTTTTATAAACTCTCCTGGCGGAGCTGTACATGACGGACTGGCTATTTACGATGCCATGAAATATATAGACCAAGAAATCCATACAATATGCTACGGACAAGCCGCGTCAATGGCAAGTGTGCTCCTGGCTTCAGGAGCAAAAGGCCACCGTAGTGCATGCCCTCACTCTATGGTAATGATGCACCAACCTGCTCTTGCTCCTACCCGGGGAAGGCTGCAACGTCTTGTCAGGGAAAGGAACTGTCTGAATATCCTAAAAGAAAGAATCATAGACATATATGTATGTGAAACGCGCAAAGACCGATTGGTTATAGAGAGAGCCCTAGAGAGAGATCATTATATGTCACCAATAGAAGCCCGCGAATATGGAATTATTGATAAAATATATGGTGGAATTTTTGATAAAATAGAGGAGGATGATAGCGTAGGGAGGGGTTCTAGTGATGATAATCCAATATGGGAGAATATTGGATATTATGAAATATGATGAATGCTTGAATTTTCAAATTCAAATTCCAGATCCGTAATTTGAGATTTTATCTACGAGTTTCATATTCTTTTCATATTCTATTAAATAGAAAATCATTCGGTTAGGATCAATCTAAACCAGCCCATTATGTATATGATTCAACATGCCAACTAGTAAACAACTTATTAGAAATACAAGACAGCCAATTCGAAATGTCAAAAAATCCCCCGCTCTTCGGGGGTGTCCTCAGCGTCGAGGAATATGTATTAGGGTGTATGTGCGACTCGTTTAGATCATGAGCTGGAACAAAAAAAGCAAAAAAACCGCTTTCAGTATCAATGATCAGTACCAGTAAATAGGATAGAATGGAAGAAGGAACCCCATTCACTATCTAAAAAAAGCTAGGAACCCCATTTACTAGCTAAAAATAAGCTAGGAACCCCCCTATTGTGTATGAAGTTTATGGTTTCCATTGGCGCAAATCCAATCACCTGAATTTAAGATGAGAAGCAATTTTCCATTGGTAGCAAATGGTTATCTATTAAGCGGAGGAAATCTTATTTCAATTTCAAAAACATGAAAACGAAGCTCCCACTCTGTCAAGAACGGACTAAGAGGGTCAGCTGCCCAGCTAACTTTCCTAATTAAATACCGTTACTGTATAGGTGGATCTCATTGTGAAAGACCTATTACTGGATAATTCATGGGTAGAGCCAAAGAATGTGGTGTGAACTATACAAGTTACCAATAACATTTTGAAAATGAAGGAAAGGCTCCGGTGTATAGAGAAGACCTCACCGTTTAAGAAGTAACCATAGAAACGAAGGAACCCACTATTTCTTTATCCATTTCATTTCTATTTCTTTTTACTCTATTTTTGACACTTAGCAGAATAAGATTTCTTATTTCTTTCGTATTTCGGAGTGAAATACCTAAAAAAAAAAGAAAAAATTGTGGTCGGGAAGGTTGTAGTAGCCAAAGCCATTGGAATTTTTATTTTATACATTGGCAAAATCCGTTTGGTTTTTAATAGACCAGGAAAGAAGAAAGGAATAACTGAAAGAAAGGAAATCCATTAGTTATTCGCCAAAGTTTCATTTATTCAATGATCAGAATTAAACGCAGATCTATAGCTCGGAGACGTAGAACAAAAACTCGTTCTTTTGCCTCAAAATTTCGAGAGGCTCATGCAAGACTTACTCGAGCTATTACTCAACAGCAAATAAGAGCTTTATTTTCGGCTCAGCGGGATAGAGATAAGCAAAAGATAGATTTTCGTCGTTTGTGGATCACTCGGATAAACGCATTAATTCGCGAAAAGGGAGTATTCCATAATTATAGTAAATTCATAAATGATCTATACAAGAGCCAGTTGCTTCTTAATCGTAAAATACTTGCACAAATAGCTATATCAAATAGGAATTGTCTTTATATGATTGCCAACGAGATCATAAAAAAAGTAGGATTAGAATCCACCGTAATAATTTAAAGGGAGTTCCCCGGAGAATGAACTCCGGGAAGGTAGAGTAGGAATTCCTTTGAGAAAATATGCTAAAGTAGTCAAAATGAATGAACACATTCAATAAACAATAAAAAAAAGATTTGATCTTTTCCGATTCGTTTTTTTTCTTACGACACGATGAGAAAATATGGATTCCCCGGTTTGTCGAACAAAACAACAATCTGCTTTTAGGTTCTGATTGGAATTCTAATTCAAGTGAACAAAGAATAAGCCTATTTTTTTCTGGTTCTAAGATCAGTAGTTCTATCGTTCGACTTGGTTTGTTTCTCATTAGTCGTTCTAGCAGTCGACTTG